AAGCAGAGTCTCGCGAACTCTTCCTTCTTTGCCTTCAATTACATCTGAAAGCGACTTGTAAACTCTATTATGATCATCCCTCATTGGTTGTCCACAAATTCCATTATCAAGAAGTGCATCCACGGCTTCTTGTAGCAATTTTTCCTGAGATATTATTAATTCTTCTGGCGTAGCTATACTTGTTGTTAATAGATCTGTAAGAGTATTATTCCGATAGATAATTCTTCTATAGATTTCATTAATATCCGAGGTCACTAGTTTATCCTCATCTATATGATAGATTGGTCTCAACTCAGGAGGAAGAACTGGTAATAGACACAAAACCATCCATTTTGGTTCTATATTTGTTCGAATAAAATGCTTAGCCAATTCCATGCGTCTAAGCAAAAAATCTTTTCTTCTTCCAACTTTTCGATCTTCCCATTCATTCCCTGTGGGTTCCTCTTCCTCCAATTCTTTCCATTCTACCAATGAAGAATCTATAATAATTCGTAAATCTAGATTGGCTAATTGTTGTCTAATAGAGCCTCCCCCGGTAGACATCTCTCGATTTCGAAATGTATCAAAGCTCCGGGTAGTAAAAAAAATAGGGATCCTGTATTTCCAGGGTTGGATTTCATATTCCAATAAACCCCGTAATCGTAAAAAAGTGGGTTTTTTATCTATGGGCCTAGCAAAATAAAAATTGGGATAGGATCTCCCCCCCCCTCAAAATCGGACGTGAAAGTTTCCTTTCATCCGGCTCAAGTAGGTCAAATAAAGAAAAAGTAAAGGAGTTCTCGCTTTCAAATTATAGAAAACTCCAAAAAGATCTACTCCTTACTCAAGTTTCCAGTGAAGACCAAGCAAAACTTTATTGATTCCGTCTTCCTTAATTATTTTTATTTAGATTTTATGAATGCTTTATTCAATTCATTCAATTATGACATAAAAGAAATGTGAAATTCTTGAGTAGTCTACTTCCCCTCGAATGATGAATCCCGTAATTCTTAATTAAAGAGAGTACCTTGGAATTCATAAGGAATTTACTTGTCTATGTACTGTTCCATTCGATCTTTTAGGTCCCGACTTCACCTCGACGGTTAGGCAACGATGCCCTTAAAGTCTATATGCGATAGATAGACTCTTGTAACCATGACATCTTTTCTATTTGCTACTTGAACATAATTTCTTTCTAAAAAAAGGAACTGCTTAATTTCACAAAAAAAAAAGTCTTTTTTTACGAGGTATAACTATAAATTCTTATGAAATCGACCATAGATCAATTCCCTTTTTTGGGAGCGTCTCGAATACATCCCTAATTCTGAGCTTCATGTTACTCCTACCAAGAAACATGTCAGGTACAGGGCATCCCGATTGGATTAAATGGGATGACAGTTTCTCATTTCAAATCTGTAAAATCAGAATTTCGATCAAATCACACACCGCAGTATACTAGGTCTTCTAATTCGTTAAGAGGTTTATCTAAAAGATTCACAATATAACTAGGAAGACGTTTCAAATACCACACATGCATTACCGGGTATGCGAGTTTGATGTAGCCCATTTGATATCTTCGTATCCGAGAATCAACAAACTCGACCCCGCATTGTTCACAATATTGCGGGTCTTCCTTTTCATCTCCGATTACTCGATAATTTCCACAAGCACAAATGCCACTTTTGATAGGTCCAAAAATTCTTTCACAAAATAATCCATCTTTTTCTGGTTTATTTGTTTTGTAATGAAAGGTATAAGGTTTTGTCACCTCTCCAACTATCTCGCCATTAGGCAGGATTTTTTTGGACCAAGTACTTATTTGTTGAGGAGAAACTAATCCAATTCGGAGTTGTTGATGGGTATATCGATCGATCATAGAAGAAAACTTCTGCTTCATTTCGATTAAGCTTCCTTCCTATTAAGCTGGAAAGTCTTCTCAGATACAAGAAAATGATTCAGTTCCAGAGCTAAAGATCGTAGTTCTCGAACGAACAACCGAAAAGATTCTGGAGCATCCTCAGGAGTCGGTATTCTTCCTCCAAAGATTATAGTACCAAGTACTTCCTGGCGAGCTCTAATATGATCAGATTTATAAGTAAGCATCTCTTGTAAAATATAAGCAACGCCAAACCCCTCTAAAGCCCAAACCTCCATTTCTCCTACCCGTTGTCCGCCTTTCTTGGCCCTTCCTTTAAGGGGTTGTTGTGTAAGACGTGAATAACGCCCACTGGAACGCCCATGGATTTTATCATCAACTTGATGAATTAATTTCAAGATATAGGGCTTTCCTATTATAACAGGTTGTTCAAAAGGATCCCCCGTTCTTCCATCAAATATTCTGCTTTTTCCTGGAGACTCGGGTTCAAATATCCACGGATTCGCTGTTTGCTTACTGGCTTCATATAATTCAGAAAACACCAGTTTTCTCGAAGCTTCTTGTTCATATCTCTCATCAAAAGGCGCTATTCGATAATGTCTGTCTAGCAAATCCCCCGCTAACCCGAGTGAAGATTCAAATATTTGTCCTACATTCATTCGTGAAGGTACTCCTAATGGGTTGAAGACCATATCAACAGGTCTTCCATCTTGCAAATAAGGCATATCTTGTCTAGGCAAAATTTTTGAAATGATACCCTTATTTCCATGTCTTCCAGCTACTTTATCGCCTACTTTGATTTCACGTTTCTGTAAAATATATACACGAATACTTTCTGTTTTCTCTGTCTCATCTGTTTTAGAACTCTGGACCCATCTCACATCAATAACTCGACCCCTACCACCTATAGGTAGTTTTAGACAAGTTTCTTTTGAAGTATATACCCGCATGCCAAGTATGGTTCGTAACAATCTATCTTCCGGAGCATACGATGATTCTTTCACCATTTGGGGTGTTAATTTACCTACTAAAATATCACCTGTTTCCACCCAAGATCCCAACATTACAATTCCATTTTTGTCTAAATTTCGGAGTAAATGGACTTCTAAATGCGGTATTTCATTAGTGACCCTTTCGGGGCCTTGGTTAATCTGAATTTCATATTTACGTATGTGAAAAGAAGTATAAATATCTTCATATACTAAGCGCTCGCTAATAAGTACTGCATCTTCAAAATTGTAACCTTCCCATGGCATATAAGCTACTAATACGTTTTTACCCAAAGCAAGTTCGCCACCAACTGTAGCAGCACCATAGGCTAAAATTTGTCCCTTTTTAATGCATTTACCCCGCGGAACCTGGGGTTTTTGATGCATACAAGTATTTTTGTTGGAACGTTGATACATAACTAATGGAATCCTTAGAGTATCCCCATTACCTGATAAAAGGATCTTTTCAGTATCGGTATAAAGAATCTTTCCCTCGTGTTCGGCTATAGCAAGAGCCCCTGAATCTAGAGCCGCCTGGCCTTCCAATCCAGTTCCAACAATGCACTTCTCGGACTGAGAAAGAGGGACTGCTTGACGTTGCATGTTAGAACTCATTAAAGCCCGATTCGCATCATTATGCTCGATAAAAGGAATGAGGGAAGCCCCAATAGAAAAATATTGGAAGGAAAAAATACTTCGAAGATGAACCTGTTCCCATGCAATAGTCAGGAATTCTTGACGATATCGAGCTGGAACAACTTGTTGTTCCTGAATACCCTGATTCAACGCCAAAGAATTTCCTGCCGCTACCATATAGTATTCATCTCTACCTGGTGATAAATAAAGCATCCGCGACCCTTTTGATCTCTCAGAAATTTTATAAAACGGAGTTTCTAGAGACCCCCAACGACCGATTCTCGCATGAATTGCTAAGGATCCAATAAGTCCAACATTTATTCCTTCAGATGTGTCAATTGGGCAAATACGCCCATAGTGACTAGGATGAATATCTCGTATTGGAAAAGTAGCAGTTCGCGCAGTCAATCCCCCCGGTCCCAAATAACTCAATTTTCTTCCATGAACTATTTGTGTCAATGGATTAGTTCGATCCAAAACTTGAGATAATGGGTGTAAACGGAAAAAAACTTTATAAGTATCTGTTAATGGAGTTGAATTTACCAAGTTCTGAGGAGTTGGTGTCCAGTTATGCTTAAGTGCTGCATATATATTTCCTCGAGCCATATTTTCTAAACGAACCAAGGCCAATCCAAATTGCTCTTGTAAAAGATCTGCTACAGAACGAATACGTTTATTTTGCAAATGATTCATATCGTCAAGTGTACCCATTCCAAATTTTATTCGAATCAAACGATCCGCGGCTGCCAATATATCTCGTGGTAACAAAAATGTATTGTTCTGGGGTATATCAAGGTTCAGTCTCCGATTCATATTTCGTCGACCAATCCCTCCCAATTCACATCTTTGTTGAAAGAATTTTTTTTGTAAATCCTTAGATAAGGATTCAGAAAATACCGGATCGCCCTCTACACAAGCAAATTGTTGATAAAACTCCAAAATAGCATTTTCTTTTGACCCAATTTTTTTTTTATCATTCAGAAAAGACAAAAAGAGTTCCGGATAGCAAACATTCTCTAGAATTTCTCTTATATTCAACCCCATAGCTGATAATAGAACTAGAATAGATAGTTTTTGTTGCCTACTCACACGAACCCATATCCTTGCTTTTCTATCAATCTCTAATTCTAATCTTCCTCCCCAATCTGATATTATGGTCCCGGTATAGATTGAAATTCCATTATCATTCAATTCTGACTGGTAATAAATACCGGGACTTTGCAATATTTGATTGATCACAATTCTATATATTCCATTTACTATAAAAGCTCCCAAAGAAGTCATTAGAGGGATCTTTCCTATCAAAATTGTTTGTTCTTGGATATACCTACGTCTATCGTTTTTCCAAATGAGTCTCGCGGATACATATAATTCAGAAGAATATGTGAGTGATTCATACACAGCATCTCTTTCCTTTATCAGGGGTTCTACCAATTTATATCTTTCCAAAAATAATTCAAAGTCAATTTCTTGATTTGTATCTTCTATTTTTGGAAACTTAGAAAGTTCTTCTGTCAAACCCTGATCAATGAACCTACAAAATCCTTCAAATTGTATCTGATTAAATCCAGGTATTGTGGACATTGCGTCTATCCCGGATTATTTTGAAATTGTCAGTTATTTATATTCATCCATATTGAATTCTCTCAAAAAAAAAAAAAGAAATACCATTTTGGCTGGCGCATTATCCATCAAATACTATCCTATATCTAGCAATGATGGAATTTCGATTCTATGAATCTTTGACTGGAATCTATGAGTGGAATAAAAATTTATACTGAACTTAAATTGTCATTTTTAAGAGATGCAATTAAGAGATGCAACCGGAACGGAATTTCTAAAACAGTCTTACAAACGGAATTCTCCCACTTGGGCTTACTATGCTTTGGGATTTTTTTATAATATCAAAACTGATTCAGTTTCTTATATTATAATGTATAACGGTATTGATATTCTAATCTACTTGAATATTTTGAATTCTAATCTACTTGAATATTGAATCTACTTCTACTTGAATATTTAATACCATAAAACTTTATGAATGTTGTATTAATGAACGCGGAGATATAATCTATATCGGCGCGTTCTCGTCTCGTTTATTGCCCTCTTGTGCTGTCCTGTCGTGTCGTCAATTGACAGTATGACTTAGGGCTCAATATAATTTGATTTGACTGACAAAAAAAAATCATATTTAGGTAAACCACCTTGAATCTACTGCAGAGTGGTAGATCTTGGTCCAAGGTATAACCCTTTGTCACTGAGAGATATAAAGAGGAAAAAGACCAATGAAATCAAGTTTCAAGGTTGTAACGTTAATGGTAAAGTTTGATTCCCATTAAACCCCCGAATATTTAACGAGTTTTTCCGTTTGTTTATATCCTATGCGTCTTCGTTTGGGTTATATCTTATGTGTCTCCTTTTGGTGGCTCTCAGCCTGAGTTATATTAAGTTATTGAGTTATTATATGATGGCCACAGGGCCGCCCCTATGGTCCAGTGGTTAAGACATCTCTCTTTCACGGAGAAAACGAGGGTTCAAGTCCCTCTGGGGGTATACAAGACTCAAGACTATAGGAGCGGGATTTCCTATCAAGTGATCTCTATTTGTCAAGTCCTTCTATTAGTCTACTTAGTGGGACTTTCTATTTTATATCAAGTGATATATATTTGTAAAGTCTGCCTGGGAAACGAAAGGAAGTGGCTTATGGAACGTCTAAAATAAATTAGACGCTGGGTCGATGCCCGAGTGGTTAAAGGGGACGGACTGTAAATTCGTTGACAAGATGTCTACGCTGGTTCAAATCCAGCTCGGCCCAACAATTCGCCAATCTACTTGATAGAACCCTTAAGAAATACCTGACCTGATACAAGAGAATAAAAAAGAATCCAAATTTTCTGCAAGATCTCTTCTTATTTCCCTGGGATTGTAGTTCAATAGGCTAGAGCACCGCCCTGTCAAGGCGGACGTTGCGGGTTCGAGCCCCGTCAGTCCCGACGTATCCAATCCAAATTTTTTCAGGATTCTATCGAAGAAAGAACAAACCCTAAACTAAAATTAAAAGAACTAAAATAGTGAAGTTGATAAAATATTCCATCTTTTCTCCCGCGACTCATATTTCTCATACTTCTTTTTCTTCCAAAGAAATTTGGATCATTAAAATTTAGAACCTAATTCCTCTCTTTTTCCACTTCGCTTGTATTGTTTGTTGGGGTTTTGTAGTTAATGGAAACAGACAGGTGGTTAGATGATACTTCAGTTGATGGTTCTACAAGGAAGACCTAAGGTAGGTTATAGAAAAGAAAGAACAGAAAATAAATAAAAGAATTTTTTATTGGTCCGGGAATCCAATCTTGGATTCGATATGGATAAAGGATCTTCGTATGTTATACTATTCAATTCTCGACGACGAATTAATTTAATAGCTCAGATATTGTTATTGACGATATTGATCCGATTCAAAATCATCGATAGTTAATGTATTCATTGAATTGACAGGCGAAAAATTTATCATCTCTATGGGATTAAATCCCGAGTTATTGTGAAATAAAAAAACGATGAGATTATGGAAGTAAATATTCTTGCATTTATTGCTACTGCACTGTTCATTTTAGTTCCTACTGCTTTTCTACTTATCATTTACGTAAAAACAGAAAGTCAAAATAATTAATTACTTTAAATGAAACTTGACTTCTGAATTATTATCAATAGTTGAAGAAATCAAAAGAAAAGTATTCTATTTTTGCGTCTTAAATGAAATCCACGGGCTATAGTCGGCGGTATTCTATGAGATCCGAGAGTATGGTAAGTAAGAAAGAAATTTCTTACTTACCATACTCTCTATTAGTGTTATAGTAGTATATAAAGTTATACTTGACTTTATAATAACTTGGTATACTATATTAGCTTCTATCTTTAATATATGTAGTTATTATTGTATTATTATTATTAATCCATATATAAAATTTTCGTAGGACCCAATTCTATTTCTTTGATATATCTATTTATTCCGATTAATCTCAAATAATTGTTTTACTCTTTACAGTTTCATTCCTCAACTAAAGTAGGAGTGCTTCTAAAGTCCACTTCTTCCCCATACTACAAGTGAAAGGGAAAATGTAAAGACTACCATTAAAGCAGCCCAAGCGAGACTTACTATATCCATGTGAATTATGTCCCTTATCTCTATGATAGAATTATTCCATTATTGCTCACTAATAATAGTAGAATTTATGGTCCAGAGTCAAAAAAGGATTCTGGCGGAACACTATTGATGAACGAAAAAAAATCCATTTCAAAAATTCCTATTTGATTTCTAATCGGGAAAGAATAAACACAAGTAAAATACACAATGACATTACAAAGGAATGTTAGTAATGGAATCTATTAATAAAATACGAGGGCCCTTTCCTTTTTTTTTCGTGCCCTTGAAAGTAAAAATAGATCCTAGATCAATTGCTATATCATAGATCAATTGCTTTGCTATTCCCCAAACAGAATAAAACAGTACAACAGAATAAGAGATTTCAATTCGTTTGTTGATGAGGCGGCACCCGGATTTGAACTGGGGAAAAAGGATTTGCAGTCCCCCGCCTTACCACTCGGCCATGCCGCCAAAACGATACACAATAGGAGAAAAAATTCCCCCCTTTTTTTTTAGTTTATTGTACTTGCATATTGCATCCCTTTTTTAATCCTTTTTATAAATTTATAAAAATTAGAAAAGAAACCTTTTATTCCCCTTTTGATTGTATTTGATCTACGCCTTCGATTGATTGTATAGTATCTCAAAACACACAATGCCGAAAAACTTCCACGGACTTTTCTATTGAAAAATCAAATGTAGATTTTCACTCAAAAAAGTGAAAATTTATGACAAAAAGGAACCATTAACTATTCCTTGACTGACAATTCGTGAATGATTCTTGGATTTGAATCTAAAATTTGGTTTGCCAAATGACATAAGAAAATACAAATTGATACATACCTAATTGATTGATTCTTTTGAATCAAAAATCCTTCTCAATCTCAATTTCCATTATAACAAAAATTATAAGTATATGTAAACCCCAGAACGGAAATTGTTATACAGATACCAAATTGGCTATTTAGAGTATGTTGCCTATAAATAAAAAATAAAGGGAATTTGTTGGAAGAAAAAAAGGCCCGGCTGGGTATTGACCGGGCCAGGCCCAAAAGGCACTTCGAACAAAATAAAAGCAAGAAGGTCTTCTTTATTTATCTTTCTATTTGGATCTTTCGAGCATCTAAATGGAATTTCTAATTCTATAATAACGATAAAGAATGTGAAAGAAAAACTTTCTTTAATCCTTACTTGATGTGTACTGTAACATAGTAATTATCTTTTTCGATTGGGAGAGATGGCTGAGTGGACGAAAGCGGCGGATTGCTAATCCGTTGTACGAGTTATTCGTACCGAGGGTTCGAATCCCTCTCTTTCCGTTTCCGTTGATGACTTTTTCTTTTTTTCTTTAAAATTTTGCAAACCCTTTATTTATTTTTTTCCTAGTTAAATGTGTGGAATAGCTAAAATAAAATCTTAAGAAAATTGTAAAATCAAGCAAGAAAAACAAAATTTTTATTTTATTCTTCACGTCCAGGATTACGTCCTGGATCATTGGATAGGAATCCAAAGATGAAGAGAGAAACAAAGAATATTACTACTGTGTAAACGAAAAGTTTGAGAGTAAGCATTATACAACCTCCAAGATCATTTTTTGAAAAAGAAAAACGAGAAAAGATAATAGATCCTCCATTTTTATATCACATATCCTATTTTGACACCAAGAAATGAATTCTAGAAATAGAAAAAAATGTTCAGAAATTCAAATGAAGTTGAAATTTGTAATAAGAGTCTTTGATTACCACAAATAACTTTCATACCCACAATTAGATATTGCAAGGGACCCTAATCTAATAGGGTACTTCGCCGGAAAAAGGATTAAAATTGGGAAATGGGACGAGCCCGATTTATCGCGGCTATTCAAAATTTCAATGTTTGAATTGAAGGTTCATACTGTCAGACTTATTTGATCTTATCATCATCAATTGTTATAATTTTTCTCGAATAAATAATGATAATGAATTTTCTAGGATAGTGTTAAAGATCTTATCGAAAACTTACAGCAGCTTGCCAAACAAAGGCTAAAAGAAAAAAGAACAGAGGTATGACTGGCATAACATCTACGATTGGATTCAAAAAAGCATAGGCTTCGGGCAATTTGGCGAAGAAAAGACTACTCGGATAAAGGGCAGAATTAAGACAGATCAAACTAAAGATATTAAGCATAACAGACATTTTTTTCGTCGAGATAATTGCATTTTGATTGAGTTATTGATATAAGGAAAAATGAAGAAACTAGGGTAGACAAAAAAAATCCTTCTTTTTCCGCTCAATCAAAAATCCTCCAATTCTCAAAGGAGAATAGAAGAAATCATACTTTCATACAATATCTTAATTGAATTATATGTAATGATCAATAAATCCAGTTGAATTATAGATATACACATCCCAAAATCCTAACACGAATCTATAATAGATTCTATAAAGAATAAAGATTTTCTCTAGATATTTGGACTGGAATTGACGAACACTTAATACCAATATTATTCTTTATTATTATATTATTATTAGTGTGCAATAAAAAAAGGAAATGGGGCGTAGCCAAGCGGTAAGGCAACGGGTTTTGGTCCCGCTATTCGGAGGTTCGAATCCTTCCGTCCCAGAGCATATCCATTGTATCCTAATACTTCTTTTTTGTTCAATTTTTGTTCAACAAGGTTCTGTTTCAAGGTCTAATATTGGAATAGAATATTATTCCTCTTTTATTTTATCTGATTTTTTCACAAACTGAACTAAATCGAGTTCAAAATCCTTTTGTGACCCAGATAAAGATAAGATGGGGCATAGATCATAGTTGCATAAAGATTACTTAACCTCAGGTTAAACAAAATATGAAAAGAAAATACATATAAAACGAGGAAGTTCTTAGCCTATAGGTATGTATTGTTATCCTATTTCAGTGACAATAGTCTTTTTATTTTTGTGAAAAAGAAATTGCATCCCTAAAATATTAAAATTGAAATATTTAACAATGATATTTCTTTTTTTGTTCAATTTAGCTTATTTACTTTACATCATTGACAATTCCATTCGAAAAAAAAAAAAGCCAAGATTTCTCTTTGTTAGGATGATGATAATCAAATAAAAAAATGGAGTCTTTACTATAAAACTTTACTCAAATAATGATGTAGAAGTAGGAAACTTTTTCAAATATCAAGTATCAAGATTTCTAATTTGTAATCATTCCTTATAGGTTCCATCTTTGGAAAGTTGAAAATGGGTCAGTCTATCTTATTGAGTCACTTGAAGAAGCAGAGTCAAATAGAATTTCCTTATTCGTGTGATGCTAGTTATGTAAATTATTTCTTTTCTATATTTCTATTAGTTATGTTATTTCTATATTTTGATTTGATTTCTGTATATTTCTGTTAGATATTAGATATTTTTTTGCGAGATATATTGATAGAAAAATGTTCATAAAAATAAAAAAGAATGTTCCATTCATACAAAAAAAGCCGAGGTCTTGCTAATTTTTCTGAAGAAAAATATTTATTATCTATGTAGAAAATAAGAAATATAAATGACTCTGTCTCTGTACTGATTGAACCAATGACTATTCATGATTCCATAATTGAATCAATTCCACACTGGTTCCAAATTCGAGGAATGTTATGGTAAAACTTCGTTTAAAACGATGTGGTAGAAAGCAACGTGCGACTTGAAGGACACGATCCCGTGTGGATTCTTATCCACCATTTTATATTAGGAATGAAGGTGCTCTTGACTCGACGTCATTTGTTCTATTCTACTATAACTCTTCTTTTTTTTATTGGGTTGTAATGTAAATAGTTCATGATGGAGCTCGAGTAGAAAGTATTGATTAATTTCTCAGGGGCAACGATCTAGGGTTAATGCCAATTAATAAATTGGAACAACTTCGTAAGTATATCTTCTATAATAGAAATCAAAAGGATCCGATTCGAGGAAATTTGAAAAAACAAATTGTTGGAACGGCTAAACCTTTTTCAATCCACAGTGTATCACGCACGAATCAACCGTTGGTATGATTCTTTGATAGAAAGAAATCACAAAAGGGGTATGTTGCTACCATTTTGAAAGGATTAAGAAGCACCGAAGTAATGTCTAAACCCAATGATTTAAAACAAAGATAAAGGATCCCAGAACAAGGAAACACCACTTTAATTGTCTCACGGATCCGAATAAAGAATCCAAATATATTTTAAACGAGACAAAAAGGGTGGGTTAAAGACCACTCAATAAAAAAAATATATTCAAAATTAAAGAAAAATTTTTTAAATTTTTGAATTATTGAACTTGAGTTATGAGTACAAATGATTTTTTTTCAGGAAGGAAGCGAAATAAAAAAGACTATGAGTTTAATTATAGAATAATTTATTTTATATTTTATGGATTCCTTTCCTATTTATTCTAATTTTATCCATAGACAAAACTTCGAATCATTTTTTCTCGAGCCGTACGAGGAGAAAACTTCCTATACGGTTCTAGGGGGGGGGTTTCATCTACATCTATCCCGATGAGCCGTCTATCGAATCGTTGCAATTGATGTTCGATCCCGAAGAGAAGGAAGAGATCTTCGGAAAGTAGGTTTTTATGATCCGATCAAGAATCAAACTTATTTAAACGTTCCCGCAATTCTCTATTTCCTTGAAAAAGGCGCTCAGCCTACAGGAACTGTTCAGGATATTTTAAAAAAGGCAGAGGTTTTTAAGGAACTTTGCTCTAATCAAAACAAATTCAATTAAATTAAGGAAATAAAAACTAAGGGTAGGATAGTGATTTCTATATAATTTTGGATATCTTTTCTATACTTTGTTTTTTTATTTCCTTCTTTTCTTGCTCTATATCGTATTTATTTATCATATCATGGATAATAATAATATGAAAACCTTATTTGATT